ATTTGAGTTTCGCGCAGTAGATACTTTGGATAAGGCTAAGCCAGATAACAATTAATTACTTTCTGTTCTCTTAATTGAATATTGAATTGCAATTAAACTCGGCCCAATCTTTTACTAAAAGGATTGAGCCGAATACAAATACAAAGATTCTATTGCATGTATTTGGGATAAATACATATATCTTTAGATATCTTTAGATATAGAAGATTTGAAATAGAAATCTAAGACTCAAATGTTTCTATTGTTGTCTTGGATCCACAATTAAACCTATGGATCCTTAGGATTGGTATATTCTTTATATATCCTGTAGTTTCCCTGAATTAAGTGAAGTATCACAAATCTTTCGACCCATCCTGTATATTGTCTTTTTCGTTCCGTGTTGGAATAGAACCTTAATTTATTACTTGTTATTAGTTAGTTATTAGATGAGATTTTACGAAAAGATTCTTTCTAGGCGAGAACAAATATTTTTTTTGTTTGACGCGACGACATAGGAAAAACCACCTTTTATCATTCTAAAAAAAAAAATATTGAATTTAGAAGGAAAGGGGATTTCATCATATTCATATATAGTGAAGTCTTCCCCCCGGATTCCCACAAAACAAAAGAAAATCCTTTTTCACACTTCCTATTAGTAGTGATTGAATTTATATGCTTAGCTTAGTCTGATAGGAAATAAGATATTCAAACCCAAATAAAGAATTGTGGATCGAATGACTATTCATCTATTGTATTTTTATGCAAACTATTCATCTATTGTATTTTTATGCAAATAGGGGCAAGAAAACTCTATGGAAAGGTGGTGGTTTAATTCGATGGTGTTTAAGAAGGAGTTAAAACACAGGTATGATATAAAGAAATCAACGGACAATCTTGGTCCTATTGAAAATACTAGTGAAAGTGAAGATCCGAATAGAAAAGGTAGGGCTAAAAACATTCATAGTTGGGGAGATCGTGACAATTCTAGTTACAGTAATGTCGATCATTTATTTGGCGTCAAAGACATTCGGAATTTCATCTCGAATGATACTTTTTTAGTTAGGGATAATAATGGGGACAGTTTTTCTATCTATTTTGATATTGAAAATCAGATTTTTGAGATTGAGAACGGTCGTTCTTCTCTGAGTGAACTAGAAAGTTCTTTTTCTAGTTATCGCAATTTTAGTTATATGAATAATGGATCTACGAGTGAAGATTCCTTATACAATCATTACATGTATGATACTCAATCTAGTTGGAATAATCACATTACTAGTTGCATTGACAGTTATCTTCAGTCTCAAATCTGCATTGATACGTCCATTGTAAGTGATAGTAGTGAGAGTTACATTTCCGGGTGCGTTTTTGATAAACGTAGAACTAGTAGTGAAAGCGATAGGTCCAGTATACGAATCTACGCGAAGAGTAGTTATTTACCTCTAACACAAGAAACAGAAAGTTCTAATGATCTCGATGCAACTCAAAAATACAAGCATTTGTGGGTTCAATGCGGAAATTGTTATGAATTAAATTATAAGAAATTGTTGAAATCAAAAATGAATATTTGTCAAGAATGTGGATATCATTTGAAAATGAGTAGTTCAGAAAGAATCGAAGTTTTGATCGACCCCGGTACTTGGGATCCTATGGATGAAGGCATGGTCTCTCTGGATCCCATTGGATTTCATTCGGAGGAGGAGCCTTATAAAGATCGTATTGATTCTTATCAAAGAAAGACAGGATTAACTGAGGCTGTTCAAACGGGCGTAGGTCAACTAAATGGTATTCCCATAGCAATTGGAGTTATGGATTTTCAGTTTATGGGGGGTAGTATGGGATCCGTAGTCGGGGAGAAAATCACCCGTTTGATTGAGTACGCTACCAATCAATTTCTACCTCTTATTATAGTGTGTGCTTCGGGGGGGGCGCGCATGCAAGAAGGAAGTTTGAGCTTGATGCAAATGGCTAAAATATCGTCTGCCTTATATGATTATCAATCAAATAAAAAGTTATTGTATGTATCAATCCTTACATCGCCTACTACTGGTGGGGTAACTGCTAGTTTTGGTATGTTGGGAGATATCATTATTGCTGAACCAAATTCCTACATTGCATTTGCGGGTAAAAGAGTAATTGAACAAACATTGAATAAAACAGTACCCGAAGGTTCACAAGCGGCTGAATATTTATTCCAGAAGGGCTTATTCGACCTAATCGTACCACGTAATCTTTTAAAAAGCGTTCTGAGTGAGTTATTTAAGTTCCACGCCTTCTTTCCTTTGAATTCCAATTCAATCAAGTAGAGTGCACTAAATTCAATTATTTTATTTGTAGCAAACAAAAACAAGTGGATAACTCTTTTTTTTTTTACCTAGATTTCCAATTACTAATTAAGATTAAGAAGTCTCTATCATCATCAACAAGATAAAAGCGAGAGTTCTTACTTTTGTGAATTTAGGCAAATAAAACGAATTTCGTCTTACGTATATAATCAAATTCAAATATAAAAAAGATAGATATACAGTTTTGTATCTTTCTCCATCTCCTGAAAATCCCATTTCACTAAAAATCCCGGTTGTGTCGCGTTCTAACAAATCTTTCGATAATTTGTAAGAAACTCTTTCTTTATTACTTTATTAAAAATTCAAATAAAATTAGAAAACAAGAACAAAACACAAAGAAATGAAGAAAAATAATCAAAGTTGATTATCATACATATCTTTCATGTAGATAGATGAATAAGTCCATTTATTTAATTCTACATTCCTTGGACTTATTTTATCACTTAGATATGTAGATACTTAATATATCGAATAAGAATTTTCAAATTCAATTAATTAATAATAACTACGAATTTATAATAATTACAATTCTTAATTATAATCAATATAAATAGAAAGTATGATATTTAATAAAAAAAACAGGTGCAAATAGTAAATCGAGGTACCCCATTTTATGACAACTTTCAATTTTCCCTCTATTTTTGTGCCTTTAGTAGGCCTAGTATTTCCGGCACTTGCAATGGCTTCTTTATTTCTTCATGTTCAAAAAAACAAGATTGTTTAAATCTCAGGGGACCAACCTCATCCGTTTTTTTTTTTGAAACTTAGACTTGTAGCATAACACAGATATTTCTTTCGGGAAATGGAAATATAGTATAACATGTGATTTGATTTCCGCCGAACATAAAGGAAAAAACTCTTATGCCTGCAGAAAATGATCTATGGGGTAAATGAATTCTAGCTAGTTTCAAATAGATCAGGATCGCCGGATGCCTAAAATGTAAAGTCGGTGGATCCATATGTATATCAATAATGTATATTGGGATCCTATGAAGGGTATGTTATTATTTTAGATCTAACCAATTTGGTGAATTACTCCTAAAGGTTCCCATCAAACTAGTGCTAGTTCACATCAAACTGGTACTAGTTGATGAAAGTTCCTTCGGAAACAAAATAAAGTAAAGTCAAATGGGGTATTCTCTCAATTCCAATAAAAGGCAATCGGATCAAGTATGAGTTGGAGATCAGAACATATATGGATAGAACTTATAATGGGGTCTCGAAAACTAAGTAATTTTTGCTGGGCCCTTATCGTTTTTTTAGGTTCATTAGGATTCTTATTGGTTGGAACTTCAAGTTATCTTGGTCGAAATTTGATATCTTTTGTTCCGTCTCAGCAAATCATTTTTTTTCCGCAAGGGATCGTGATGTCTTTCTACGGGATCGCGGGTCTCTTTATTAGTTCCTATTTGTGGTGCACAATTTCCTGGAATGTAGGTAGTGGTTATGATCGATTCGATAGAAGGGAAGGAAAAGTGTGTATTTTTCGTTGGGGATTTCCTGGAAAAAATCGTCGTATATTCCTCCGATTCCTTATAAAAGATATTCAATCCATTAGAATAGAAGTTAAAGAGGGTATTTATGCTCGTCGTGTCCTTTATATGGACATCAGAGGCCGGGGGGCTATTCCGTTGACTCGTACTGATGAGAATTTGACTCCACGAGAAATTGAACAAAAAGCCGCGGAATTGGCCTATTTCTTGCGCGTACCAATTGAAGTCTTTTGAGAAAAGGAACTGGAACGGTCTGAAAAACAGGAGGGGAAAAATGCAACAATCCTCTTTTTTCTATAACATAACTTAACCGAAGTTTCGTCAAAACGTTCAGTCCAGCCAAAGTCGACGTATATGGAACAACCATAAAAGTATATGGAACAACCATAAAACAAAACAACTTTTTTTGTGGTTTTTTATGCGTATCCAAATCCATGCAACTCAATTGAAACAAGTAAGAAATTGAACTACTAGATTCAATCCATTTCATATATCAAACGATTTCGAAAAAAAAAAAGAAATTGCTCTTTTTTTTTTTTTTTTGTAAGTTCAATATTTGTTGGAAGTGATACTTTAGATGCAGATAAATAGATGCAGATAAATCATATCTTGTCAATTATTTCCTTTTTGTTTTGTCAATCGACCCTTTATTTTATCCTTTCGTTTGTGTTCTTTACTAACCAATAATGGGTTTTCTTTTCTTAATAATGAGAAGTGGCCCACCTCTGTCTTGTTTTTCCGCTCATTTTTTTGATCATCACAATATCTTTCTCTCAATTATTCTTGGCTATGAGGAATCATTGGAATTTTTTCGAAATGTTGGATATTTTGATAGAAACGGAGTTCTTTCGTTTCAAAATCTCAATAATATTCATTCCTTAACTTAAATTAAATAAAAGTTAAATTAAAGAAAATACTTCTTTCGGTCATTCAGCAAAAGGAAACACTTGTTTGAAATTTGATGAATTGAGATATCCGGAAACAATCTTTTGGATTATTTCTTCATTTGAATTCGAAGTCGAGTCTTAGTCTATTTCTGTATTCTTTACTAGATCACAAAAAAATAGATTGATAGATTTGATACCCTGTCTAGAACTCATGTTTAAAAGAAATATTCGATCACATGGAGTCGACAAATGAAGTGGGTTAATTAAAAATTCACAGGTGATAAATGGCAAAAAAGAAA